CGATGGAGTAGTAAAAGATGGCTCAATAGGGACGAGATAGAGCTGGGTTGTTATATCTATAGATACTCGCGAGCATGAGCCGTACGCTAATGTTCAAAGTTGATGTTTAATGGGTTTGGTGATTTGTGTATGAGTTTTATTTAGGCCTTATACTTGGATATGTGCTTAGTCTTGTTTTTGGGGTTTGGCAGGACATTAATAGGTATATATTCACACTATAGGGTTAACGGGGGGTAAGGGGGGTTTGGTTAAGCTAGTTATTTATCTACTTAACATATGCGTGTATGCGCGTGTGCGCGTGCGTATACGTGGGTGTACGTACGTACATGTGTGCGTGCGTATACGTGGGTGTACGTACGTACATGTGTGCGTGCGTATACGTGGGTGTACGTACGTACATGTGTGCGTGCGTATACGTGGGTGTACGTACGTACATGTGTGCGTGCGTATACGTGGGTGTACGTACGTACATGTGTGCGTGCGTATACGTGGGTGCGCGTATGTGCGTCCGGTTGAGGCCTTAGGATTTAGGTAGTATGTCCTGTGACCATTGACTGAATTACACCTGCTTGGTGAGGTGTGAGCCCCCGCATAGTGAATAAGCCCAGCTACATAGTATTTGACTGAGTCGAGACTTTTAAGTCATAGCTGAGTCATAGCAAGCTCGACCCCCCCAAATAAAAAAGATACCAAATGCATGACACCACAGTTATGTGTGATCATGGGCTGATTAGTCATTAGTCCATCGAGATGTCCCATTTGAGATAATTGCAGGATTGGAGTTAAGACCTACATGGCCCTGAGGTAAGAACCAGATGCCAGGTATAGTTCCAGAGTAGAAACCCCCACGTTGAGATGGGCCCGGAGCGAGAAGAGATTCACGTTCAGGCAAGGGTTGATGGTTTCTCGAGGCTAGGTGATTAAGCTCTTTCGGACAGTTGAGGTCCATAGAGGAATAGTTGTAAGGTAATGTGTATGCACGATATATATATATAATGTCTTATGTAATATTATAGATATATGTACATGCCTAATATTCATGGGGACAAGCACTTAATGCACGATATACATAGCATATATTGAATAACATATAGTGTGTACGTTATGTACTGATTGTAATAGGGTGGGGCATGTAGGCAAATACAGTAGTGTGTCATGTAATGTATGAATGTGGGGGTTGTGGGGTGGGGTTGTGGTACTGCAGGGAATAGTTTAAGAAGAATTTCAGCTTTGGGTGCTGATGGTGGAGCTTTTGCTTCTTCCTTGAAGTCTTAGGGAGGATGGATGCTCTCCTTTTTTGGTTTACAAGACCAAGGTATTTAATATACTACAAAGACTCTTCACTTTAGGAGTTGGTTTTCGATAGTCCCAGAGATGGGCATGAGGACTAGGATGATGGAGAAGTATAGGACGGAGGCTAGTTGTCCAATGGCGATAAATGGGTATTCTACTGGTTGTCCTCCAATTCACGTCAGAGTTAGTAGGTCTGCTACTAGGAGTCAGAATAGGCATTGGCTGAGTGGTCGGAATATTATGCCTCGTTGGTTTGAGGTGTGTAGTAGTGGTACGATAGCTAGGATTATGATGGATAGTGCGAGGGCTAGTACTCCTCCTAGTTTGTTGGGAATGGATCGGAGGATTGCGTATGCGAATAGGAAATATCATTCGGGTTTGATATGTGGTGGGGTGTTTAGCGGGTTGGCTGGGGTGTAGTTATCTGGGTCTCCTAGGAGGTCTGGTGAGAATAGGACTAGGGTTATAAGTACCATGAGTATAATTAGAAGTCCTAGGATGTCTTTGATTGTGTAGTATGGGTGGAATGGGATTTTGTCTGAGTCTGACGAGACTCCTGAAGGGTTGTTAGATCCTGTTTCGTGCAGGAACAGAAGATGTACTGCTGCGAGGGCTGAGATAATAAATGGTAGAATGAAGTGGAATGCAAAGAATCGCGTTAGGGTGGCTTTGTCTACTGAAAATCCGCCTCAGATTCATTCTACTAGATTAGTTCCGATGTAGGGGATTGCTGACAATAGGTTGGTGATGACTGTGGCGCCTCAAAATGATATTTGGCCTCATGGTAGTACGTAACCTATGAATGCGGTTGCTATTACTGTGAATAATAGGAGAATTCCGATATTTCATGTCTCTATGAAGGTGTAGGAGCCGTAGTACATGCCTCGGCCTACGTGCATAAATAGGCAAATAAAAAATAGGGAGGCTCCATTGGCGTGTATGTATCGGATGATTCAGCCATAGTTAACGTCACGGCAGATGTGGGTTACTGATGAGAAGGCGGTTGCTGTATCTGATGTGTAGTGTATAGCTAGGAATAGGCCTGTTAGAATCTGTAGAATGAGACATACCCCTAGGAGGGAACCGAAGTTTCATCAAGCTGAAATGTTGGATGGGGCGGGGAGGTCGATGAATGATTCGTTAACGATTTTGATGAGTGGGTGTGACTTGCGAATGTTGGTCATTAAGTTCTTGTAGTTGAAATACAACGATGGTTTTTCATATCATAGGTCATGGTTAAATTCCATGTGGGAATAATGATGATGTACATTGTATTTATTTTAAGTATTATTTTTGTGGTCAGCTTTGTTAGTTTTTCTTCAAAGCCTTCGCCCATTTATGGTGGGTTTGGTTTAATTGTGGCAGGTGGTGTTGGTTGTGGGATTGTTCTGAGTTTTGGTGGTTCTTTCTTGGGTTTAATGGTCTTCCTAATTTATTTAGGGGGCATGCTTGTGGTATTTGGTTATACTACGGCTATGGCTACCGAGCCTTACCCTGAGACTTGATCTTCTAATAAGGCTGTTTTGGGAGCTTTAATTACTGGGGTACTGGCGGAACTTTTAATGGCTTGTTATATTTTGGAGGATGAGGATACTGAGGTTATCTTTGGTTTTAATGGTGCGGGTGATTGGGTAATTTATGATACTGGTGATTCAGGTTTCTTTAGTGAGGAGGCTATGGGAATTGCTGCTTTATATAGTTATGGGACTTGATTGGTTATTGTTACTGGGTGGTCTTTACTTACTGGTGTGTTGGTTATTATGGAGATTACCCGTGGAAATTAATTAGTAGGGCGCTGAGAGTCATTGTAATTATGAAAGAGAGGAAATAGAGTTTAATCAATCCTTTTTGGTTTGATACGGTGGAGGATGATTTTATTTGGAAATAGGAGATGGTTTTGGGTATTACATTTTCTAGTCAGATGGTGTCTAGTAGTATTGATGCAGATTTTTGGCTTATGTTGAGATTAGTTAGTGGTAGGGAGCGGTGCATGATAATTGGGAAATAGCCCAGGAGGTTGGAGAATTTGAAAAGGTTTGATGGGTAGTTAAATTTTAAGTTTTTGGTTGTTAGGTTAAGTTCTAGGGCTAGGATGAAGCCTATAATGGTTACAGCAAGGGCTATTAATTTTAGGTGGCTGGGTATAGTTATTTGTGGGATATTTATTGGGGGAATACTATGGGAGATAAGGTACCCTGCGACGATGCTTCCGACTAATAGGCGTTTAATTGAGTTCATTAATAGGGGGTTGTTTTCGTTGATTAGGACTATGGAATTGAAGCGGGGTTGTCCTAGGAGAGCGAAGAATATGATTCGAGTGCTGTAAACGGCGGTTAGGGACGTGGCGATGAGAGTAATTAATAGGGCTCAGGCGTTGGTATACGACGTGTTAGCGGTCTCGATGATTAGGTCTTTGGAGTAGAATCCAGTTAGGAAGGGTATTCCTGTAAGTGCGAGGCTGCCTACAATGAGGGAGGAAGTGGTGAATGGTATTGATTTATATAGGCCCCCTATTTTTCGGATGTCTTGTTCATCGTTAAGGCTGTGGATGATTGATCCGGAGCATATGAATAACATGGCTTTGAAGAAGGCGTGCGTGCAGATGTGTAGGAATGCGAGGTGGGGTTGATTAATGCCAATTGTTACGATTATAAGTCCGAGTTGGCTTGAAGTGGAGAAAGCTACGATTTTTTTAATGTCGTTTTGTGTTAGGGCACATATGGCCGTGAATAGTGTTGTAATGGCTCCTAAACACAGGGCTAAGGTTTGAATTGTTTTATTTTGTTCCATAAGGGGGTAGAAGCGAATTAGTAGAAATACTCCTGCTACTACCATTGTGCTTGAGTGAAGCAGGGCGGATACGGGTGTGGGCCCTTCTATGGCTGACGGCAGTCACGGGTGCAGTCCAAATTGAGCGGACTTACCGGTAGCTGCTAGAAGTAGGCCGATTAGTGGGGTGTTTAGGTTTTCGTATTGTGTAATAAGGATTTGTTGGAAGTCTCATGCATTTGTGTTAGATAGAAATCACGCTATTGTTATGATGAATCCTACGTCCCCAATGCGGTTATAAAGGATTGCTTGGAGGGCGGCAGTGTTGGCGTCTGTTCGACCGTACCATCACCCGATGAGGAGGAATGATATGATACCCACTCCTTCTCAGCCAATGAATAATTGGAATAAGTTGTTAGCAGTTACTAAGATAATTATAGTGATGAGGAACATGAGGAGATATTTGAAGAATCGGTTAATATAGGGGTCTGTGTGTATGTACCATATTGAGAATTCTATAATTGATCATGTGACGAATAATGCTACTGGTACGAAGATAATTGAGAAGTAGTCTAGTTTGAAGCTCATGGAGAGTTTTAGGGTTTGAATTGTTATTCAATGTCAGTTGGAGATGATTGCCTCTTGTCCAGAGTTAATGAAAATTATGGCTGGGATTATGCTAGTAATGAAGGCATAGGAAATTGTAGTTTTTACGTAGTTAGGGTACAGGTCATTTTTGTATGCTTTAGTGTTAGTCATTGCAATAGGTAGTAGTAGTATGAGCATGGTGGTTAGTGTTAGGGAGGTAAATATATTTATTACTTTTATTTGGAGTTGCACCAATTTTTTGGTTCCTAAGACCAATGGATTACTTCTATCCTATAAAAGTTGAAAAAGCCATGTTATTAGACACGGGGGCATGAATTAGCAGTTCTTGCATACTTTTTCGGTAAATGAGAAGATTCAAACTTCTATTGTTAGGTTCACAACCTAAAGTTTTATATTAAACTATATTTACAGTAAAGAGGACCTAGAATGACTTTGGGTTTGAGTGATAGAAGTACGAGAGGGAGTAGATGGAGTGTTATTAGGGCATTTTCCCGTGTGAATGATGGTTTAATGTTTTTAATGTGATACGTGCTTTTTCCTCGTTGAGTTGTAATTAGTATATAGAGGGAGTATAGGGCTGTAATAATAATATTTATTCCTATGAGGATAATGGTAGTGTTTGATCATGAGAAGGAGGCTGTAATCACAAATAGTTCTCCAATCAGGTTGATCGATGGTGGCAAGGCTAGGTTTGCAAGACTGGCTAGTAGTCATCAGGCAGCTATCAGAGGAAGCAGAGTTTGTAAGCCTCGTGCTAGGATTATTGTTCGGCTGTGTACTCGTTCATAATTCGAATTTGCGAGGCAGAATAGTATGGAGGATGTTAGTCCATGAGCAATTATTAGGGCTGTTGCCCCTATGTAGCTTCATGGTGTTTGAATGAGAACTGCTACGATTACCAGGGCTATATGGCTTACAGATGAGTATGCGATTAGAGATTTTAGATCAGTTTGGCGTAGGCAAATTGAGCTTGTTATAATTATTCCTCAGAGGGATAATATTAGGAAGGGGTAGGCTATTTGGTTTGTTAGAGGGCTGAGTAGCGTTGTAATGCGTATCATTCCATACCCTCCTAGTTTTAGGAGCACTGCAGCTAGGACTATTGACCCGGCGATTGGAGCCTCTACGTGTGCCTTAGGCAATCAGAGGTGTAAGCCATATAGAGGCATTTTTACTATGAATGCTATCATGCATGCTAGTCATATGAAGATGTTGGATCATGTGGTAGATATTGGTTTATTTCAGTACTGTATAATTAGGAAGTTTAGGGATCCTGAGGTGTTTTGGATATATAACAGTGCAACTAGAAGTGGTAGAGAGCCTACGAGGGTGTAGAATAGGAAGTAAAGTCCTGCGTTTAATCGTTCTGTTTGATTGCCTCATCGAGTAATGATAATTAAGGTGGGAATTAGTGTGGCCTCAAATAGAATGTAAAATATAATTAGTTCTGTGGAGGTGAAGGTTATGATTAGGAATAATTGAAGGGTAATTAGTATTGTGATATATAATTTTTTTCGGGCTAAAGTCTCTTTTGATAGGTGAGACTGGCTGGCTGTGATTATTAATGGAAGTAGTCATGTTGTCAGCGCTAATAAGGGAGCTGACAGGGAATCTGAGAAGAATAGAAGTGAGAAGTTTAGGCTATTGTCGTTAAGTTGGTTGAGGTATGTAAGGCTGATGAGGCTAATTAATAGACTGTAAGCTGTAGAGTTAATTCAGATTATGTTGGGTTTGGATAGTCATGTTAGTGGAATTAGTATAATTGTTGGTAGAATAATTTTTAGCATTGCAGTAGGTTTAGGTTTTGTACGTAGTCATTTCCATAAGTGTTGGATACTATTACTAACAGGGATAGGCCTAATGCTGCTTCACAGGCAGCGAATACTAGCAGGATGATGGGGGTTATACTAGCTAGTGTGAAGTGATTACTTAAGATAATCAAGGTGATTATAACGAATAGGGATAACATCATGCCTTCTAAGCATAAGAGGGAGGACATTAGGTGGGATCGGTAGATTAGTAGACCCAGAAGAGATGTGACGAAAGCTAGAAAGATATTAATATATACAATAGACATTTGATAATTGTAGTGTTAACTACAATCTAATGAGTCGAAATCATTTATTTTGGTTTAAACTAATTATCATATTCAGTTCACTCTAATCCTTTTTGGGTTCATTCGTAAGCTAGGCTTGCGGCTAGGAGTAGAATTAATAGTAAGGCTATTGTAAGCATGGTTGATAGGTTGTTTGTCTGTGAAGCCCAGGGTAGAGGAAGGAGGAGCGCAATTTCTAGGTCGAATAGTAGAAATGTAATAGCGATTAGAAAAAATTTTATAGAAAAGGGTAGACGGGCAGATCCCATTGGGTCAAATCCGCATTCGTATGGGCTTGCTTTTTCTGTATACGGATTTAGTTGGGGCAATCAGAATGCGATTAGTACAAGTAGTGCGGATAGTATTGTGTTAATAAGTAAAGTTAGTATTATATTTATTATTTCTTTTCGGATTATACCGAAACTAATTGATTGGAAGTCAATTGTACTAATTGATACTAAAGAAATATGATCCTCATCAATAAATGGATACGTATAAGAATAGTCACACTACATCTACGAAGTGTCAGTACCAAGCAGCGGCTTCAAATCCAAAATGGTGATTAGATGTAAAGTGGAATTTTAGTTGGCGAAGGAAGCAGACAATAAGGAAAGTAGATCCGATGATTACATGTAATCCGTGGAATCCTGTGGCCATAAAGAAGGTGGAGCCGTATACTCCATCTGAGATAGTGAATGTTGTTTCATAATACTCTGAGGCTTGAAGTAAGGTGAAATATACGCCTAGAGAGATAGTAATGAATAAGGCTTGGAGTATATGTTTTCGGTTGCCTTCTATTAGGCTATGGTGGGCTCAGGTAATAGATACTCCTGAGGCTAGTAATACGGACGTATTGAGCAGTGGGACTTCTAGGGGGTTGAGAGGGATAATACCTGCGGGAGGCCAGCAACCCCCTAGTTCTGGGGTGGGGGCAAGGCTTGAGTGGTAGAAAGCTCAGAAGAAACCTGCAAAGAAGAATACTTCTGAGATAATAAATAAGACTATTCCGTATCGCAGTCCTTTTTGGACGATGGGTGTGTGGTGGCCCTGGAATGTGCTTTCTCGGATAATGTCTCGTCATCATTGATATATAGTTAGAACATTAGTGATTATACCTAGGGTTAATAATGTTGTTGAGTTGAAGTGGAATCATATAGCTAATCCTGAGGTTATTAGAAGGGCTGATAGAGCTCCTGTGAGTGGTCATGGGCTTGGGTTTACTATGTGGTATGCATGGGTTTGGTGGGTCATTATGTGTTATCGTGTAGATATAGGCTTACTAATAATGTAAACACGTAGGCTTGAATTAAGGCTACGGCGAATTCAAGGATTGTCAATAAGATGAGGATGATGAAGGTGATGAGGGCAACGGAGGTGCTGATATTTATTAGGGCTAGGGTAGCTCCTCCAATTAGATGAATTAATAGGTGTCCTGCAGTAATGTTGGCTGTGAGCCGCACGGCTAGGGCTATTGGCTGAATAAACAGACTAATAGTCTCAATAATTACGAGCATTGGGATTAGTGGCAGAGGTGTTCCTTGGGGTAGAAAGTGGGCTAGGGATGATTTTGTTTTATGTCGGAACCCTGTGATTACTGTACCAGCTCATAGGGGGATGGCCATTCCTAGGTTCATGGAAAGTTGTGTTGTGGGTGTAAATGAGTGTGGGAGGAGTCCTAGTAGGTTGGTTGAGCCGATAAATAGGATGAGAGATATAAGTATTAGGGCTCATGTCTGTCCTTTGTAGTTGTGAATAGTTAGTATTTGTTTTGATGTTAATTGGACCAGTCACTGTTGAAGCGAGATCAGGCGGTTATTGATTAGTCGATTTGGTGAGGGAAATATAATGCTTGGAAACATGATAATGAGGACTACGATGGGAAGTCCTATTATTGTTGGGGTAGTGAAAGAGGCGAATAGATTTTCGTTCATTTTTTTTCTCAAGGAGTAGGTTGTTTTAGTGAGGTTATGGATTTAGGTTCCGGGTTTGACGGGTATAGGTGTTTTGATAGTTTTAGTTGGAATACAATGAATAATGTTATAATTGTTGACACAATGGTAATGAATCAAGTTGATGTGTCTAGTTGTGGCATATCATTAAGGGGAGGTAAAATTCCCAGTCTTTAACTTAAAAGGTTAATGCTCACTTAGCTTCTTAATGAGGTTATAGTATGGATGTTGATCATTTTTCAAAGTGTGCTAGTGGAACTAGTTCAAGTACGATAGGTATAAAGCTATGATTTGAGCCACAGATTTCTGAGCACTGGCCGTAGTATAGCCCAGGTCGGGTACCCATGAGAGTTGTTTGGTTAAGTCGTCCTGGAATAGCATCGGTTTTCAGGCCTAATGATGGTACGGCTCATGAGTGCAGTACGTCTTCTGATGAAATTAATATTCGAATAGTTATTTCTATGGGTAAGACAACTCGGTTGTCGACTTCTAGTAACCGTAGTTCTCCGGGCTTTAGTTCTTGGGTAGGTACTATGTAGGAGTCGAAGTTCAGGTCTTCATAATCTGTATATTCGTAGCTTCAATATCATTGGTGCCCCATAGTTTTTACTGTTAAGGAGGGGTTGTTGATCTCATCTATTATATACAGGATTCGTAAAGAGGGTAATGCGATAAGGATTAAAATGATGGCAGGCAAGATTGTTCAGATGGTTTCCACTTCTTGAGCGTCTATTGTACTCGTATGTGTGAGTTTAGTTGTTAGTATTAGTGAGATAATATATAGTACTAGAGAGCTAATTAGAAACACAATTATTAGTGTATGATCATGGAAGTGTAAGAGTTCTTCTATGATGGGAGACGTAGCATCTTGAAATCCTAGTTGGAACGGGTATGCCATGAAGATACAAAGGGTTTAAACCTATAATTTAACTTTGACAAAGTTATGTAATTTTTTACTAGTATCTCCTTATTGAGAAAGACATAGTGGTTATGACGTTGGCTTGAAACCAATTTTAGGGGGTTCGATTCCTTCCTTTCTTATTTTGAGACCACGTAAGTTGGTTCTTCAAATGTGTGATATGGGGGAGGACATCCGTGTAGTCATTCGAGGTTGGTATTAATTATTTCAATTATTGCCACTTCTCGCTTAGATGCAAATGCTTCCCATACCATAAAGACTATTAGTATTACTGCTGTTAGTGAAATAAAGGAGCCTATTGAGGAGATTGCGTTTCAGGTTGTATAGGCATCTGGGTAATCAGAATAACGTCGAGGTATTCCGGATAACCCGAGAAAGTGCTGTGGGAAGAATGTTATATTAACACCTACAAACATAATTGTAAAGTGAGCTTTTGCTCAGGTATCATCTAGAGTGTATCCTGAAAATAGGGGAAATCAGTGAACAAAGCCTCCTATAATAGCGAATACAGCCCCTATTGATAAGACATAGTGGAAATGGGCTACTACATAGTATGTGTCGTGGAGGACGATGTCCAGTGAAGAGTTGGCTAGTACAATGCCTGTTAATCCGCCCACTGTAAATAGGAAAATGAAGCCCAGAGCCCATAGTATGGCAGGCGATCATTTGATGTTACCTCCATGAAGAGTGGCGAGTCAGCTAAATACTTTTACTCCGGTAGGGATGGCGATAATTATTGTAGCTGATGTGAAATATGCTCGCGTATCGACGTCTATCCCTACTGTAAATATATGGTGGGCTCATACAATAAAGCCCAGGAATCCAATAGACATCATTGCTCAAACCATTCCTATATAACCAAAAGGCTCTTTTTTACCTGAGTAGTACGTAACAATATGAGAAATTATGCCAAAACCTGGTAGAATTAGAATGTAAACTTCGGGGTGGCCGAAGAATCAGAATAAATGTTGATACAGAATTGGATCCCCTCCTCCAGCAGGGTCAAAGAATGTGGTGTTTAGATTTCGGTCTGTTAAAAGTATCGTAATACCAGCTGCTAGTACGGGTAATGATAGGAGTAATAGCACGGCTGTAATTAGTACGGATCAGACAAATAGGGGTGTCTGGTATTGAGATATAGCTGGTGGTTTTATGTTAATAATTGTTGTAATGAAGTTGATGGCCCCTAGAATGGAGGAAACACCTGCAAGGTGAAGAGAGAAGATGGTCAGGTCTACGGATGCTCCTGCATGGGCTAAATTACCGGCTAGGGGCGGGTATACAGTTCACCCAGTTCCTGCTCCCGCCTCCACTATTGATGAGGCTAGAAGAAGTAGGAAGGATGGAGGAAGAAGTCAGAAGCTTATATTATTTATTCGAGGGAATGCCATGTCAGGTGCCCCAATTATTAGAGGCACTAGTCAGTTTCCAAACCCACCAATCATGATTGGTATAACCATGAAAAAGATTATTACGAATGCATGGGCGGTAACGATTACATTATAAATTTGGTCATCCCCGAACAGAGAGCCTGGTTGGCCAAGTTCGGCCCGAATTAAAAGGCTAAGGGCAGTTCCTACTATTCCAGCTCAGGCCCCAAATAGGAGATACAGGGTGCCAATGTCTTTGTGGTTGGTAGAGAACAATCAGCGGTTTATGAACATAGGTAAAATGGCTGAGCAAGCATTAGACTGTAAATCTAAAGACAGAGGTTTGAGCCCTCTTTTTGCCAAGCTTCGTGGTGAATTGTCATATTGAATTGCAAATTCAAAGAAGCAGCTTTAACGCTGCCGGGGCTTCTCCCGCCTTTTTTCCCCTAGACGGCGGGAGAAGTAGATTGAAGCCAGTTGATTAGGGTTTTTAGCTGTTAACTAAAGTTTCGTGGGATGGAAGCCCACCAATCTAGTAAGGGCTTAGCTTAATTAAAGCGTTTGGTTTGCATTCAATTGATGTGAGATAGATTCTTGCAGTCCTTAGGGTTGTTTTGCAGGGATTAAATCTGTGTGATTTGCTTAGGGCTTTGAAGGCCCTTGGTCTAGTTTAACCTAAATCCCTAGTCCAGGATTGATAGGAGTGGTATGATTGGGAGTAGTATGGTTGAGATTACAGTTAGTGGGGGTAGAAGAGTTATTTTCTTTATGTTGTCGAATTTTCATTTTATTATCATGTTATTCGTTGAGGGAAATATGGTGAGTGTTGTGGTGTATGTAAGTCGCATGTAGAAGTATAGATTGAGTAGTGCTGTGATCGCTAATAGGGTTGGTATGATAATTATTTCGTTTTTGGTGAGTTCTTGGATGATTATTCATTTTGGGACAAACCCTGATAGTGGGGGAAGTCCTCCTAAGGAGAGTATTAGTGCTAGGATCAGTGAGGTGATTAGGGGTGTTTTGTTTCATGTTTGTGATAGTGATAGGGTTGTGGTGGAGGAGTTATGTATAAATAGTATGAAGGTGGTTGACGTTATGATGATGTAGATTGTTAGGTTTAGTACTATTATTGTGGGGTTATACAGTGTGACGGCTGCTATTCATCCTATGTGTGCGATTGAGGAGTATGCTAGGATTTTTCGTAATTGTGTTTGGTTTAGCCCTCCTCACCCTCCGATTAGGACGGATGCAATGGCTATTGGTAGTAGTAGGTTTGGGTTGATAGTTGGTGAGATTTGGTAGAGGATTGATAGGGGTGCGATCTTTTGTCATGTTAGCAGGATTAGGCCTGAAGATATATGGACTCCTTGGGTGACTTCTGGTACTCAGAAATGGAATGGAGCTAGACCCAGTTTTATGGCCATGGCGATGGTTATTATGGCTGATGCTGCTGGGCATAGGGTTTTTGATGTAGTTCACTGCCCGGAGTATAAAAGGTCGATGGCAACTCCCAATATTAGGATTATAGATGCGGTTGCTTGTGTTATAAAGTATTTTGTGGATGCTTCGATGGCTCGGGGATTAGATTTTTTCATGAGAATTGGAATGATAGCTAGTATGTTTATTTCGAAGCCGATTCAGACCGTTAGTCAGTGGGAGCTTGTTAGTACAATTATAGTTCCTGAGACTACGGTTAGTATAATGATGAGGAGGATTGGAGGTTTGATTAGTACGGGAAGGGTATAAACCAACATTTTCGGGGTATGGGCCCGATAGCTTATTTAGCTGACCTTACTGTAGAATGTGGTGTAATATGGTAGCACGAAGATTTTTGAGCTCTTAGGATTAGGTTCGAGTCCTATAATTCTAGAAATAAGAGGGTTTAAACCTCTATTATTTACTCTATCAAAGTAACTCTTTTGTCAGACATATTTCTTATGTTAAAGGTGGGATGCTAGCTGTTATAATGGGCAGGGATACGTGTCATATGCATAGGGCTAGGGTGAGTGGTAGGAAGTTTTTTCATAGCAGGTGTATTAGCTGGTCATATCGGAATCGTGGATAGGATGCTCGGATTCATAAGAAGGTAATTGTTAGGATTAGGGTTTTGATTATGAAGTTTGTAGTGTAGAGTTCTGGTATGTAGGGGTTGTGGGATGCTCCGAAGAATAGGATTGTTGTTAGGCTGTTTATTATGATGATGTTGGCATATTCTGCTATAAAGAATAGGGCGAACGGGCCTGCTGCGTATTCTACGTTGAATCCGGATACTAGTTCTGATTCTCCTTCTGTTAGGTCAAATGGGGCTCGATTGGTTTCTGCTAATGTCGAAATGAATCACATTATAGCTAGTGGTCATGTTGGGAAAATGAGTCATATGTGTTCTTGAGTAGTAATTAGGGTGGCTAGTGTGAATGAGCCATTTATTAGTAGTACGGATAAGAGGATAATGGCTAGTGTGACTTCATATGAGATGGTCTGGGCTACGGCCCGTAGGGCTCCAATTAGAGCGTATTTTGAGTTGGAGGCTCATCCTGATCATAGGATTGAGTACACGGCGAGGCTAGATATGGCTAGTATAAATAGGATTCCTAGGTTTATGTTAATAAGTGGGTGTGGTATGGGTAGGGGGATTCATATGATTAAGGCTAGTGTGAGGGCTAGGATAGGGGCTATAATAAATATGAATATAGAGGATGTCAGGGGTCGGAGGGGTTCTTTGGTGAAGAGTTTTAGGGCGTCTGCGATGGGTTGAAGTAGGCCGTAGGGTCCTACGATGTTTGGTCCTTTGCGGAGTTGTATGTAGCCTAACACCTTGCGTTCGACTAGTGTTAGAAAGGCTACGGCGAGTAGGATTGGGATGCTTAGTGAGAGAATGTTAAGTATAAACATGTTGTTAGGGAGAGGAATTGAACCTCTGGTGGTAAAGGTTTAAGTTTTATGCAATTACCGGGCTCTGCCACCCTAACAAGCCCAGGCTCTTGGGCTAGGTGTGTAGTAGGTAGGTTGTTTAGATTGAGATTATATCATCTATTGTACTGAAGGCGCTTTTGTAAAGTGGGCCTTATTTCTCTTGTCCTTTCGTACTGGGAGAAATTGTTTAACAGATAGAAACCGACCTGGATTGCTCCGGTCTGAACTCAGATCACGTAGGACTTTAATCGTTGAACAAACGAACCTTTGATAGCTGCTGCACCATCGGGGTGTCCTGATCCAACATCGAGGTCGTAAACCCTATTGTCGATATGGACTCTAGAATAGGATTGCGCTGTTATCCCTAGGGTAACTTGTTCCGTTGATCAAGTGTTTTGGATCAATAAGTGATGTAATACTTTCGACTGGTAGGTCTAGATTTAAAATCACTCGGAGGTTGTTTTATTCTCCGAGGTCACCCCAACCTAAATTGCTGGCCCATAAGGAGGTTTGCTATTCCTGTTGGTTGTATTTTTTTGTCTCTTTGGGTCAGTTAATTGAAGCTCCATAGGGTCTTCTCGTCTTGTTGTTTTATTCCCGCCTCTTCACGGGAAGGTCAATTTCACGGATTGGAAGTAAGAGACAGTTAAACCCTCGTGTGGCCATTCATACAAGTCCCTATTTAAGGAACAAATGATTATGCTACCTTTGCACGGTCAGGATACCGCGGCCGTTTAACTAGTGTCACTGGGCAGGCAGTGCCTCTAATACTAGAAATGCTAGAGGTGATGTTTTTGGTAAACAGGCGGGGTTTGTGTTTGCCGAGTTCCTTTTACTTCTTTTAATCTTTCCTTGATTGCATACCTGTGTTGGGTTAACAGTTGGATTGATAATTAGTTTATGTTTGGGCTGTCTTTATCTTGTTGTTAACTATCAGTGGTTATCCGTTCTGATATAGGCTTATGCGGGGAGAAGTATTTCTTGTTACTCATATTAGCATTATTGCTTCTATTGTAAAATAGATTGGCCCAGTATTGGGTTGGGAGTTGGTTGCATGTTTTTGGTATTAAGAATATGTTTTGTTGTTGAGCTTGAACGCTTTCTCAATTGATGGCTGCTTTTAAGCCGACTATGGTTGGTGTTAATGCTTACTCTCTAATTAAGGTTGTATCCTAGTTCTAAAAAGCTGTACCTTTTTAGACTATATTTTAAACTTACATTTGAATTTTTTGGGGTTTTTAGGTAAGTTTAAAGTTGAACTAAAATTCTTTTTCTGGGCAACCAGCTATCACCAGGCTCGTTAGGCTTTTCACCTCTACCTGCAAATCTTCTCACTATTTTGCGACATAGATGAGTTCATCCTGTATAGATTGTTCGTAGGTAGCTCGTCTGGTTTCGGGGAGTCTAGCTTAAGTTCTCTTTGTTAGACTGTGTCTAGCTAATCCATTATGCAAAAGGTACAAGGGGTAATCTTTGCTGTGTGATGCTTTGAGGGTTTTCTTTCATCTTTCCCTTGCGGTACTATCTCTATAGCGCCAAGTTAAATTTCTATCTCCTATACTTTTGTAAGTTAACTTAATGTTTTGATTTACATAATTGTGCTAGTTTGGTTTGTTGTTGTTTGGGCTAGGTTTGGCTCAAGATGGTCAGTTTAATGTGAAATCTTCTGGGTGTAGGCCAGATGCTTTGTTTAAGCTACATCTTGTTTAATCCAAGCACACTTTCCAGTATGCTTACCTTGTTACGACTTGTCTCCTCTTGTGTTAAGTGTGAATTTAATATGTTGTGTTTAAGTTTATGTACTTGAGGAGGGTGACGGGCGGTGTGTGCGTGCTTCATGGCCCGATTCAGCTGAGCGCTCTACTCTCAGCTTACTGCTAAATCCTCCTTTAGTCCTTGGTTTTCATAAAAACTTTCGTGGAGTGTTCTTGTGTAGAAAATGTAGCCCATTGCTTTCCACCTCATGGGTTACACCTTGACCTAACTTTTTTATGTTAAGATACTTTTGCTTACTGTTATTCCTTTTGAGGGTTTGCTGAAGATGGCGGTATATAGACTGTATTAGCAAGAGGTGGTGAGGTTTATCGGGGTTTATCGATTATAGAACAGGCTCCTCTAGAGGGATGTGAAGCACCGCCAAGTCCTTTGAGTTTTAGGCTGTTGCTAGTAGTTCTCTGGCGGATAGGTTTGTTGAATTAGCTATCTAAGTTTAGGGCTAAGCATAGTGGGGTATCTAATCCCAGTTTGGGTCTTAGCTGTCGTGTGGATTGAAGTATTAAAGTTACTTTCGTGTTGTACTTTCGTGTTAACTGTGGCTTTTTACAGCTTAGTTAAAGTTTAACTTTAGTGGTGGGTGTCTCTGGAACACGCTTTACGCCGTGTATCTATTAGTCTGGGTTAATCGTATGGCCGCGGTGGCTGGCACGAAATTTACCAACCCTGGTTTAATATGGCTTAGTCGAACTTTCATTCATGGCTTAATTTTTGTCACTGCTGTAACCCGTGGGGGTGTGGCTAAGCAGGGCGTTATGAGCTACATTTTGTGTGCTTGATGCCTGCTCCTTTAGGTCGATTGTGATTTAGAGGGCATTTTCACCGGGGTGCGGAGGCTTGCATGTGTAATCCTATTAATAACTAATAGAAGGGCCAGGACCAAACCCTTGTGTTTATGGAATCTGACGATTCATCTAGGCATTTTCAGTGCCTTGCTTTGGATGTTTAAGCTACATTAAC